AATGCGAGGGGTCCCCTTTACTTTCTCTTTGTCATTTTATTTTTCTTTGTAATGAGAAATAACCTACTTAACTCAGTGGTTAGAGTATTGCTTTCATACGGCGGAAGTCATTGGTTCAAATCCAATAGTAGGTATAATTTCTTAACTTATTAGAGTCCGTCGTAGTTTTTAGACTCTTCTTTTTTTTTATTTTCTATCTTTTCCATCCTATCCTATTCTATTTATATCTATTTATATAATAAAAAATATTGTATTTGGACTGTTCGAATCCTATTCCGCTTGATTCTATTTGATTCTATTGAAATCCGAGTAATCAATAGAACTTCTTTATCCTATCCTATATAAAGAAATAAAGAAGTTCTATTGATTACTCGGCCAACTAGTTATGCCATCTCATTGATAGCCTCTACCCGTGTCCTAGCTCGTCTGAGAGCAAGATTTGCCTCAATTGTTTGCCTCTTTCCTTCAGCTTTCCGCAAGTTAACTTCTGCTATTTCAAGGGTTTTCCGAGCTTCTTGTGGATCAATATCACTACTTTTTTCCGCATCATTTACTAAAACAGTGATCGCACTATTTCCTATTCTAGCAAAACCACCCATCAAAGCCATCGTTAACCATTGGTCATTTAAGCGTATTCTCAATAGACCTATATCTATTGCTGTGGCAATAGGCGCGTGATTTGGTAATATGCCAATTTGTCCACTATTGGTAGATAAAACGATTTCTTTCACTTCTGAATCCCAAACAATTCGATTGGGAGTTAGTACACAAAGATTTAAGGTCATTTCTTCAATTTGTTCTCCATTTCTAAAGTCGTAGCCTTCACAGCAGCCTCATCAATGTTACCTACCAAATAAAAGGCCTGCTCAGGAAGACCATCTAATTCCCCGGAAAGGATCAATTTAAACCCTCTAATAGTTTCTGCTAGACCGACATATTTCCCCGGAGAACCCGTAAATACCTCTGCTACGAAAAAGGGTTGTGATAAGAAACGCTCTATTTTTCGTGCCCTTGCTACGGTTAAGCGGTCCTCTTCGGACAATTCGTCCAACCCCAGGATAGCTATAATGTCCTGAAGTTCTTTGTAACGTTGTAAAGTTTGCTTCACTCTTTGCGCAGTTTCATAATGTTCCTCACCAACAATGCGGGGTTGAAGCATAGTTGACGTTGAATCTAAAGGATCTACTGCTGGGTAGATACCCTTGGCAGCTAGTCCTCGTGATAATACAGTAGTCGCGTCTAAATGCGCAAATGTCGTGGCCGGAGCAGGGTCAGTCAAATCGTCTGCCGGTACATAAACAGCTTGAATAGAAGTTATGGACCCTTTTTTGGTAGAAGTAATTCTTTCTTGTAAAGAACCCATTTCAGTACTAAGGGTGGGTTGATAGCCCACAGCGGAGGGCATTCTACCTAATAAGGCGGATACTTCAGATCCCGCTTGGACGAAACGGAAGATATTGTCGATAAAAAGAAGGACGTCTTGTTCATTAACATCTCGAAAATATTCGGCCATAGTTAGAGCGGTCAAACCAACTCGCATACGAGCTCCCGGCGGTTCATTCATCTGGCCATAGACTAGAGCCACTTTTGATTCCGAAATATTTTGTTCATTAATTACTCCAGATTCTTTCATTTCCATGTAAAGGTCATTTCCTTCACGAGTACGTTCACCCACTCCGCCAAATACGGATACACCTCCATGAGCTTTGGCAATGTTGTTGATCAATTCCATAATGAGTACTGTTTTACCCACTCCAGCCCCCCCGAATAGCCCTATTTTTCCTCCACGGCGATAAGGAGCTAAAAGGTCTACTACTTTAATTCCTGTTTCAAAAATAGATAATTTTGTGTCTAACTGTATAAAGGCGGGTGCTGATCTATGAATAGGAGATGTTGTACGAGTATCTACAGGACCTAAATTATCAACGGGTTCACCAAGTACGTTAAAAATTCGTCCTAGAGTAGCTCCACCAACTGGAACATTTAGAGGAACTCCCGTGTCAATCACTTCCATCCCTCTTGTTAGACCATCTGTAGCACTCATAGCTACAGCCCGAACTTGGTTATTCCCTAATAATTGCTGTACTTCACAAACAACATTAATTTGCTGACCGGCAGTATCTCGGCCCTTCACCACTAGAGCGTTGTAAATATTGGGCATCTTGCCGGGGGAAAAAGCTACATCCAGTACTGGACCAATAATTTGAGCGATACGTCCGAGGTTTTTTCTTTCAAGCGTGGAAACTTCCAGGCCAGAAGTAGTAGGATTTATTTTCATAAAAAAAATATATATATATATGTTATATGTCGAATTTTTTTTTTCGACAATTATCGAGCCCAAAATCCAAAATAAAAGTTCGACAGCAAGTTGATCGGTTAATTCAAAAAGAAATGGGAGTTGCCACTCGATTTCGTTGTTATTGTTACTCTTCAGTCGAATCCAAATTCAAAAGTCAAAAGGATTAATAAAACTGTTGAGGAACTCTTTCAGTTATTATTA